ATCGATCTAAAAAAATCTAATCAAGAAGTAGCTTTGATACGTTATTCACAACAATCCGATTTTCGTCGAAACATAATAAAAGGTTCTATGCGTGTTCAAAGACGTAAAATTAATTTTTTGGAATTATTTCAAGCAAATATACATTCACCACTTTTTTTAGACAGAATAGATAAATCTTATTTTTCTTCTGTTAACATTTCAAAAATTATTAAACAAATTTTTAGAAATTATAAAGGAAAAACAAGAGAATTTCAAAATTCGGATTATACAGAAGAAGAAAAAAAGGAAGAAGAGAAAAAAAAAGAATACAAAATAAATGAAGAAAAAAGAAAAGAAAAAACACGAATAGAAATAGCTGAAGCTTGGGATAACATTATATTTGCTCAAGTAATAAGAGGTTTGATGTTAGTAACTCAGTCCATTTTTAGAAAATATTTTCTATTACCTTTTTTAATAATTGCAAAAAATATGGGTCGTATAGTCTTATTCCAACTTCCCGAGTGGTCTGAGGATTTCGAAGAGTGGAATAAAGAAATGCATGTTAAATGTACCTATAATGGTGTTCAGTTATCAGAAACAGAATTTCCTAAAAACTGGTTAAAAGATGGTATTCAGATAAAGATACTATTTCCTTTCTGTATAAAACCTTGGCACCGATCAATGCTAAGACCTTCTTATCAAGAGCAAATGAAAAAACAAACTAAAAAGGATAATTTTTGTTTTTTAACCATTTGGGGACTGGAAACTGAATTTCCTTTCGGTTCCTCCCGAAAACGACCTTCTTTTTTTAAACCTATTTATAAAAAATTCAATAAAAAAATTTTTCAATTTACAAGGAAATATTTTCAAGTTTTAAAAATTGTGATTGTCAAAGAAAAAATAGAATTTTTTCTAAAGGTTCCGAATGAAATAAAAAAAAAATTTTCAATGGTAAGCCAAATGGTAAGACAAATTCGAGTATTTGGATTTGGAGAAGAATCTAGTGAAATAAAAAAAGAAAAAGATTTGACAATGAATAATTATATGGTTCATGAATCATCCATTCAAAAATCAAAACCATTCATTAATTGGACAAACTATTCAGATTCTGTGACAGAACAAAAAACACAAAATCTCGCCAATAGAACAAAAACAATAATAAATCAAATAGAAAAAGAAAATAGATTCCAAACTATAAAATTTATTATTAAGCCTAACAAAACACCTTATGATACTCAAAATTTAGAATCACCCCAAAATTTGAGTAAGATATTAAAAAGGAGAAATACTCGATTAATTCGTAAATCAAAAATTTTTAAAAATTTTTTTAGGGAACGAATATCCGTAGACATTTTTCTATATATTATTAATATTTCCCAAATTAATATAAAACTTTTTCTTGAATCAACAAAAAATTTTAGTGAAAAACCCATTGACAATAATAAAAAAAATCAAGAAAGGATTAATAAAATAAATAAAAAAACAATTAAATTTATAAAATCACTTTTTTATATTATTAATCATATCCATAAGAATTTAAAAATTATTTCCAATTTCTCTTTTTTGTCACAAGCCTATATATTTTTCAAATTATTACAAGCCGAATTTATTAACTTTTATAAGTTAAAGTTAACTTCTGTCCTTCAATATCGCGGAACACAAGGAAAAATTCCTTCTAAGTTAAAGACTGAAAAACGTCAAAATTATGGACTGAATCAATGGAAAAACATGTTAAAATTTAAAAGTAATTATCAATACGATTTATCGCAGATAAACTGGTTTCAATTAGGACCAAAAAATTGGCGCAATGGAGTCACTGAATATTGTGAGATTGAAAAGAAAAATTTCCAAAAAACAAAAAGGAATTCATATAAAAAAAACGAATTACTTAATTACAAAAATAATTCTGAAAACCTATTTTTTTTTTTGCGGGATCAAAAAGATAATTTTCAAAAAAATTATAGATATAATATTTTATCATATAATTTTTTTTTTTTTGAAGATAAGAAGGATTCATATAGTTATGGAGAACCATTACAAGTAAATAAAAAGCAAGAATTCTCTTATATTTATAATTACAACATATCTAAAGACAAGTTCATTTATATGTGGTGGAGTATTCCTATCGATAATCTTTTAAGAATAAAAATGATTCTGGATATAGAGACAAATACAGATAGAAAATATTGTGATTGGAAAATTATCTTTTTTTTTCTTAGAAACAAAATCGACATTGAAGCTTGGATCAATATTAGCAATAGCACTAAAAATATTAAGATTGAACCTAAATATAAAATTGTTGATAAAATGGAAAAGAAAGATATTTTTTATCGCATAATTTATCAAGAAATTTACCAATTAAACAAAAAACTTTTAGATTGGATGGGTATGAATGAAGAAATACTAAGTCGTCCTATATTAAATCTAGAGTTTTTATTCTTCCCCGAATTCTTTAATGCATATAAAATGAAACCTTGGGTTATACCAATAAATTTCCTTTTTTCAAATTGTAATGTAAGTGATAATTTTTGCGAAAAGAAAAAAGCAAATACTTTTACAACATCTATAATATCAAAAAAAAAATTAGAGAATAGGAATCAAAACGAAAAAGAGCTCATAAGTCAAAGAAAAAGCGGATCTGACGTTCAAAAAAATTATGAGTCTCTCAGCTCAAATCGCCAAAAAGATATTAAAGAAAATTATATAGAATCATATATTAAAAATCGTATAAAAAAAAAACAAGACAAGAGTAGTCCAGAAGCCGAACTCAATTTATTCCTTAAAAGGTTTTTATTTTTTCAATTGAAATGGGACAATTCTTTGAATAAAAAATTGATCAATAATATCAAAGTTTACAGTCTCCTGCTTAGATTGAAAAATCCACGAGAAATTACAATATCTTCGATTGAAAGAAGAGAAATGAGTCTGAATATAATGCTGATTCAGAAAAATTTAACTCTTACCCAATTGATAAAAGGGAGGATATTTATTATTGAACCTATTCGTCTGTCTGTAAAGGATGATGGAGAATTTCTTCGGTATCAAACCATAGGTATTTCGTTCATTCATAAGAGTAAACACCAAAATAATCAAAACATCGACAATATTGATAAGAGTAATTCGGATGAATGGATTCCCAGATACCAAACGGCGATCAAAACTAGAGATAAAAACTATTTTTTTTTACGCGTTCCTGCAAAAGTTTTTTCGTCCAGGCGCCGTAAAGAATTGAGAATTCTAATTTGTTTGAATTCAAGTAATAATAATGGTAGTTATAGGAATACGGGCTCTTACAACGGGAATCAGATAAAAAAGGGCAGTCAATTTTGTGATGAAAACAATCAAAAATTAAACGTCGTTTTTTGGCCTAATTATCAACTAGAAGATTTAGCCGGTATGAATCGTTATTGGTTTAATACTAATAACGGTAGTCGTTTTAGTATATTAAGAATACATATGTATCCATGATTAAAAATGCGTTTATAATAAATTTATCTTATATATTCCCTATCAATTATCTGCTAGATAAAAAAATGCCCACGGGTCTTGACTTCAACTCTGATATATGATACGAAATTGATAACACAATAGATCTATATAAAGAATTACTATAATTTTTTTTATAAGGAGAAGAAATGTGTATACCAGGGTAAAAGGGCTGGTATTATTATTCCTGATCGATAAAATTTTGTATTTGGGAAATATAAAAAATAAAGAAGGTTAATAATTTATGAACAAAAATGCATTGATTTCACATGAAAAAAAAGAAGAAAATAAGGGATCTGTTGAATTTCAAGTTTTATGTTTTACTAATAAGATACGAATACTCACTTCACATTTGGAGTTGCATAAAAAAGATTATTCATCTCAGAGAGGTCTACGACAAATTCTAGGAAAACGTCAACGACTACTGGTTTATTTATCAAAGAAAAATAGAATACGTTATAAAGAATTAATCAGTCAATTAAAGATTAGAGAACTAAAAACGCGTTAATTTTAAACGTTGTTTTGAATTATTTGATTTATTCGATCTTGAATTTTGATGAACTTTTTTTTGTTTTCGACAATTCATGGAAAAATGAATTCATGCAAAGAATGAATCAGGGCAAAACTTATGACTGTACCAATTACAAGAAAAGATCTCATGATAGTCAATTTGGGCCCTCACCACCCAGCAATGCATGGCGTTCTCCGACTTATTGTTACTTTAGATGGAGAAGAGGTTATTGACTGTGAACCAATATTGGGGTATTTACACAGGGGGATGGAGAAAATTGCAGAAAACCGAACAATTATACAGTATTTGCCTTATGTAACACGTTGGGATTATTTAGCTACTATGTTCACAGAAGCAATAACAGTAAATGGACCCGAACTGTTGGGAAATATTCAAGTACCTAAAAGGGCTAGCTATATTAGAGTTATTATGTTGGAGTTAAGTCGTATAGCTTCTCATTTGTTATGGCTCGGCCCTTTTATGGCCGATATTGGTGCGCAGACCCCCTTTTTTTATATTTTCAGAGAAAGAGAATTAATATATGATTTATTTGAAGCGGCCACTGGTATGAGAATGATGCATAATTTTTTTCGTATTGGAGGAGTAGCTGCCGATCTACCTTATGGGTGGATAGATAAATGTTTAGATTTTTGTGATTATTTTTTAATGGGACTTGCTGAATACCAGCAACTGATTACGCGAAATCCTATTTTTTTAGAACGGGTTGAGGGGGTAGGCGTTATTGGCGAAGAAGAGGCAATAAACTGGGGCTTATCAGGACCAATGCTACGCTCGTCTGGAATACTTTGGGATCTTCGTAAAGTTGACCATTATGAGTGTTATGACGAATTTGATTGGGAAGTACAATGGCAAAAGGAAGGGGATTCTTTAGCTCGTTATTTAGTACGAATAGGTGAAATGGCAGAATCCATAAAAATTATTCAACAAGCTCTAGAAGGAATTCCGGGAGGTCCCTACGAGAATTTAGAAATTCGACGTTTTGATAGGATAAAATATCCTGAATGGAATGATTTTGAATATCGATTCATTAGTAAAAAGCCGTCTCCTACTTTTGAATTGTCGAAACAAGAACTTTATGTGAGAGTCGAAGCCCCAAAAGGGGAGTTAGGGATATTTTTGATAGGAAATCGGAGTGTTTTTCCTTGGAGATGGAAAATTCGCCCGCCTGGTTTTATCAATTTACAAATTCTTCCTCAGTTAGTTAAAAAAATGAAATTGGCTGATATTATGACGATATTAGGTAGCATAGATATCATTATGGGAGAAGTTGATCGTTGAAATGATAATTGATACAACAAAAATACAAAATATCAATTCTTTTTACAGATTGGAATCTTTAAAAGAGATTTATGTAACTATATGGATACTTTTCCCTATTTTGATTCTCGTATTGGGAATCACAATAGGCGTACTAGTAATCGTATGGTTAGAAAGAGAAATATCTGCGGGTATACAACAACGTATTGGACCGGAATATGCGGGTCCTTTGGGAATTCTACAGGCTTTAGCAGACGGAACAAAACTGCTTTTTAAAGAAAACCTTCTTCCATCTAGAGGGGATATACGTTTATTTAGTATCGGACCCTCTATAGCCGTCATATCAATTCTACTAAGTTATTCAGTAATTCCTTTTGGTTATAACTTTGTTCTAACCGATCTTAGTATTGGTGTTTTTTTATGGATCGCTATTTCAAGTATTGCTCCAATTGGGCTTCTTATGTCAGGATATGGATCAAATAATAAATATTCCTTTTTAGGTGGTCTACGGGCTGCTGCCCAATCAATTAGTTATGAAATACCACTAACTCTATGTGTCTTATCAATATCTCTACGTGTGATTCGTTAAGGTCTACCTCTTCAATATATAGATATTTTCATTTTTTTATTGACCGAGAGGGTTGATAAATTAAACCTGATAGTTAGATGAGCAAAAAAAAAACAGCTTATAAATTCGCAGTAAAAAAAACTCATTTCCTATGTACAAAGGTTAAATAAACGAAAATAAATATAAGCAGTCAAGACTGTTTATCCCCAAGATTAATTAGTAATTAATTATAATAATAACTTGAAGCGGGTTGAAAAAATTTTTATGGGGTTTTTATTTTACTAAAATAAAAACAACCGTATTGCGCTATTAAAAATAAGTGGATGATTAGGAACACCAAAGTACACAAAGGATTCGTAATAAAGATTAAATTATCCTAAGTTTACATAAAAGAAATACTAATTTGAGGCTTAAAATTGGTAGAAATTATCAAGGAGTACTCCCACAAATTCCGATCCAGAGTATGCTCCTATCCACCCATAAATTGAATAACTATCAGGAACGAAATAATCCTTTAACTTTTTTTAGTTTTAGCCTAAAATAAACGAATAAGATGGATTAAAAAAAAAAATTAAATTTTAAAAAGCTATTTTTTTCGCTATACTATAATTTTTTTCATGGTATAAGTCATGAATGTTTAAGTCTAAAAAAAATAAGGTGGAGTTTATTTATTTTTGAGTATTTTATTCAAGGATTTAAGTTATTACTCAACAAAAATGGAGTCAGTCAAAGGATGAGATAAATTCCGAAGCACTTTTATATAAAGTATTGCAGACAGAATTTCATTGGTTTAATTCAGGATCGTTAGGTTTATTTTTACTTTAATTTATCCTACAAGTATATCAGTAAAGACTACCGAATCAATTCTTAGATTTATTGACGGCTCTCGGGGAGCCGTATGAGGTTAAAATCTCATGTACGGTTCTGTACTAGCGATGACAAGAGTGATCTGATCATCGACTATGATTATCTAACAGTTCAAGTACAATTGATATAGTTGAGGCGCAGTCAAAATATGGTATTTTGGGGTGGAATTTGTGGAGGCAACCTATAGGATTTATTGTTTTTATAATTTCTTCTCTAGCAGAATGCGAGAGATTACCCTTTGATTTACCAGAAGCAGAAGAAGAATTAGTAGCAGGTTATCAAACCGAATATTCAGGTATTAAATTTGGTTTATTTTACGTTGCTTCCTATCTAAATCTACTCATATCGTCATTATTTGTAACAGTTCTTTACTTGGGGGGTTGGGATTTTTCTATTCCAGACATGTTCATTCCTGAGTTTTTTGAACTAAATAAGGAAGGAGTCTTTGGAACAACTTTGGGTATTTTAATTACATTAGCAAAAACTTTTTTGTTCTTGTTCATTCCTATCGCAACAAGATGGACTTTACCTAGACTGAGAATGGACCAATTATTAAATCTTGGGTGGAAATTTCTTTTACCAATTTCTTTAGGTAATCTATTATTAACAACTTCTTCCCAACTCCTTTCATTATAAAAAAATATATATTTGATACTTACTAAAAATTAAATTTTATCGCAAACAAGAGAAAGAAACAAAATCTTATTTCTTTATAGTTTAGTATATGTTCCCTATGGTAACTGGGTTAATCAATTATGGTCAACAAACAGTACGCGCGGCAAGGTACATTGGTCAAGGTTTTATGATTACCCTCTCTCATGCCAACCGTTTACCTGTAACTATCCAGTATCCTTATGAAAAATTGATCGCCTCAGAGCGGTTTCGTGGTCGAATACACTTTGAGTTTGATAAATGTATTGCTTGTGAAGTATGTGTTCGTGTATGTCCTATAGATTTGCCTGTTGTTGATTGGAAATTGGAAACGGATATTCGAAAAAAACGATTGCTTAATTATAGCATTGATTTCGGAATCTGTATATTTTGTGGTAATTGTGTTGAGTATTGTCCAACAAATTGTTTATCAATGACTGAAGAATATGAGCTTTCCACTTATGATCGTCATGAATTAAATTATAATCAAATTGCTCTGGGTCGTTTACCAACATCAATAACTGATGATTACACAATTCGAACAATTATGAATACACCTTAAATAACAGAAAAATCTTGTGATTAAAAAACACTTTATAATTACTAAATGACTAAATAAAAAAAAATTTATAAATTATAGGAAATTAAAAAAGTTTATTGTTTTCTTGATCAATAAAAATGCGAACTATTGGCTATTCTATTGATTGGTGAAAATTAAAATTTTAGTTACTGTAATGATTTTTAATAGTTTTGATTTCGAACTACTTAAATTATAAAAAAAAAAACATAAAAAATGCAATAGGTCCAAAAATTTTACCCTTATTTATTTTATTAAATTTATTAAAGTAGTACACTTTAGGATTTAACAATTAGGAATGCACGAATCCCTTTTTCTGTTCAATTCAATAAGATCATGAAACTTTTTTTATCTCTTTTTATTTATATATAATGGATTTACCTGGACCAATACACGATTTTATTTTAGTCTTTCTGGGAACAGGTCTTATATTAGGGGGTCTAGGAGTAGTATTATTTAACAATCCAATTCTTTCTGCCTTTTCATTGGGGTTGGTTCTTGTTTGTATATCTTTATTCTATATTCTAGCCAATTCGCATTTTGTAGCTTCGGCACAACTCCTTATTTATGTGGGAGCTATAAATATATTAATAATATTTGCTGTAATGTTCATGAATGGGCCAGAATATGACACAAATTTGCGTCTGTGGACTGTTGGGGATAACGTGACTTCGTTGATTTGTACAAGTCTTTTTGGTTCATTAATTATTACTATTCTAAATACGTCATGGTATGGTATTATTTGGACTACAAAATCAAACCAGATTCTTGAACAAGATTTTATAACTACTAGTCAACAAATAGGAATTAATTTATCAACAAAATTTTTTCTTCCCTTTGAACTGATTTCAATAATTCTTTTAGTTGCGTTAATAGGGGCAATTGCTATAGCACGTCAATAATTTTATTTTTATTTTAAAAACCAGCAACAATTAAAGGGTATATTTTCTCATACACATTTATTTAAATTAAATTCTATTCAGATCAGATTGGTTTAGAAACTTTTAGTTCGATTTATTATTACCAACAGATTTTTTGCTTTTATATATTTTTTTGAACTTACGGTATTCGAGACAATCAAGTGGGTTTAATTGTTGTTTATATTGAAATATTCATAAGGAGTTGGTCAATGATGCTCGAACATGTACTTGTTTTGAGTGCTTATTTATTTTCTATTGGAATCTATGGATTAGTCACGAGCCGAAATTTGGTTCGGGCTCTTATGTGTCTTGAACTTATATTGAATGCAGTTAATCTAAATTTTGTAACATTTTCTGATTTTTTTGATAGCCGCCAATTAAAGGGAAACATTTTCTCAATTTTTGTTATAGCTATTGCAGCCGCTGAAGCAGCTATTGGACTTGCTATTGTTTCGTCAATTTATCGTAACAGAAAATCCACTCGTATCAATCAATCCAATTTATTGAATAAATAGTCTATTTTTTTTTCTATACCTTAATCCTTATTATAATAAAAAAAAAATAATATATAATAATTAAATTTTTATTATATTTTGATTATTATATCAATATAATATTGTAATTATAAGTTCAATTTAGATTAATAGATATCGCACCTTTAAAGTAGAGCATACTTTTAATAAGAAGTGAAAGTATTTTGGACCTCTTTTCTATTTATTTTGTAGTAAATCTCCAATCCAAGCCAGAAGTAGATTGATTCAAAAAATTCTGGTAAATCATTGATTCGTCTGGTATTTTAATATGTATTACTTTAGCAGAACTAGATCGAAAATTAATGAAATTTAAAAAATAAAAGATCCTATGTCACATTCAGTAAAGATTTATGATACATGTATAGGGTGTACTCAATGTGTTCGAGCTTGCCCCACAGATGTATTAGAAATGATACCTTGGGACGGGTGTAAAGCTAAACAAATAGCTTCTGCTCCAAGAACGGAGGACTGTGTTGGTTGTAAGAGATGTGAATCCGCTTGTCCAACAGATTTTTTAAGTGTTCGAGTTTATTTATGGAATGAAACAACGCGGAGCATGGGTCTAGCTTATTGATACGTTCCATAACATTTCATTTGAATCCATTTTTTCAATTTGGATTTTTTTACTGACAAAAACCCGTACCTGAAAAGAAATTTCTTTTCAGGTACGGGTTTTTTTGGCTCAATTGTATCTTGTCTTTACCACGAATTATTTTCCTTGGTTAACAACAATTGTAGTTTTACCCATATTTGCAGGTTCTTTAATTTTCGTTCTTCCTCATAGAGGAAATAAAATAATTCGTTGGTATACTATTAGCATAGCGGCTATAGAGTTACTTATAACAACCTATGTATTTTGTTATAATTTCCAACCGGACGATCCATTAATCCAACTGGCAGAAGATTATAAATGGATAAATTTTTTTGATTTCCACTGGAGATTGGGAATAGATGGACTTTCGATAGGACCCGTTTTACTGACGGGATTCATCACTACTTTAGCTACTTTAGCAGCTTTTCCAGTTACTCGAGATTGCCGATTATTCCATTTTCTGATGTTAGCTATGTACAGTGGTCAAATAGGATCATTTTCGTCCCGAGACCTTTTACTTTTTTTCATAATGTGGGAATTAGAATTAATTCCTGTTTATCTACTTTTATCCATGTGGGGCGGAAAGAAACGTCTCTACTCTTCTACTAAATTTATTTTGTATACGGGGGGGGGTTCCATTTTTTTATTAATGGGAGTTCTGAGTATTGGTTTATACGGTTCTACTGAACCTACCTTAAATTTGGAAATGTTAGTTAATCAATCGTATCCCCTAGCATTAGAAATAATGTTTTATATTGGATTTTTTATTGCTTTTGCTGTTAAATTACCAATTATACCGTTACATACATGGTTACCAGATACCCATGGGGAAGCCCATTATAGTACTTGTATGCTTCTAGCGGGAATCTTATTAAAAATGGGAGCATATGGGTTGGTTCGGATCAATATGGAATTGTTGTCTCATGCTCATTCGATCTTTTCGCCTTGGTTGATAATAATCGGCACAATGCAAATAATCTATGCAGCTTTAATATCTCTTGGACAACGCAATTTAAAAAAACGAATAGCCTATTCTTCTGTATCGCACATGGGTTTTATAATTATAGGAATTAGTTCTATAACTGAAACGGGACTTAATGGAGCTTTTTTACAAATAATCTCTCATGGATTTATTGGTGCTACACTTTTTTTCTTAGCGGGAACCTGTTACGATAGAATACGTCTTGTTTATCTTGACGAAATGGGCGGAATAGCTATTCCAATGCCAAAAATATTTACACTATTCAGTAGCTTTTCAATGGCATCCCTTGCGTTACCAGGCATGAGTGGTTTCGTTGCGGAATTAATAGTCTTTTTCGGAATAATTACTAGCCACAAATTACTTTTAATGACAAAAATACTAATTACTTTTGGAATGGCGATTGGAATGATATTAACTCCTATTTATTTATTATCTATGTTACGTCAAATGTTTTATGGATATAAGTTATTTAATATAAAAAACTCTGCTTTTTTGGATTCTGGGCCACGAGAATTATTTGTATCGACTTCTATCTTTATACCGGTAATTGGTATTGGCATTTATCCAGATTTTGTTCTTTCATTATCCGCCGAGAAGGTGGGAGCTATTCTATCAAAATTTTTTTATAGATAAGTTTCGTTTAATGAAAAAGTAGTCTTCTTTATATTTGTAAGAAGAATGACTAAATTGTAATTCTAATCGGGCCTGTTTGGCGTTTGTGAGAACCATTAAAATGGTTCTCACCTGTTTATAAGAACCACCTTGTCCTAGGTTTGTATTCTTACGTAGGGTCCTCTCTTTACTTCAATTTAATTAATGAATGAACCATAACTATGTAGCCCTATTCCTAAGAGATTGACTCCAAAATAGCATATCCAAATTATAAGAAAGCCTATAAAAGCTACAATTGCAGAATTTGCATCCCGAAAATTTATATTTGTTCTAATATGTAAATAAATTGCAAATACAATCCAAGTAATAAAAGCCCAAGTTTCCTTTGGGTCCCAATTCCAATATGATCCCCATGCTTCATTGGCCCATACTGCTCCTGAAAGAATACCTACGGTTAAAAGTATAAATCCTAAACTAATAACACGATAACTCCAATGATCCAGTTGTTCAATCAATTGAGATCTGTAATAATTTTTAACTGAAAAGCTTTCTAAAATATTGCCTTTTTCGTTCATGTATTGAATCTCACTGAAAAAAAAGAATTCATTTAATAAAAAAGTTTTTTTTTCAAAAAACCTTGTTATATTTTTTTGAAATAGAACTATTATAAGTGCTACTGATAATAAGGATCCACATAAAAGAGCTGCATAACCCAGCACCATCATACTTACATGCATCATTAACCAGTGGGATTGAAGAGCCGGTACTAATAATGAAGATTGCGGCGTTTCTGTTAAAAGGCCTGAAGTAGCAAACCCTTGAGTAAAAACAGCACTTGGCGCAGTTATTGCGCTTAAATTCCCCTTTTGTTTTTTAAAATATGGAATCATATGAATAATGTAAAAACTCCAGGAAAGAAAGATTAATGATTCGTATAGATCACTTAATGGGAAATGTTTACAATAAACCCAACGAGTAACTAATAATAACGTTATAGATAAAAAAGTAACTAGCATGCCTTTTTTTAATGAATTGTAGAGTCGTACTTTTTTATTGACTAATAAAGTTATCAAATGGAGTGTAATTACAACGGAAACCGTTGAAAAAGAAATATGAGTCAAAATATGTTCTAAAGTCGAAAATATCATATAAAATTATATATAAAGAAACTTCTCAATTATAAATTATCAAATGAAAATTCCTTAATTTTTTTTACTATAGAACTTTTGATTTAATCTTTTGATAAATTTTAAGATGCTATGCCGCCACTCGGACTCGAACCGAGATGCTATCGCACTGCTTCCTAAGAGCAGCGTGTCTACCAATTTCACCATAGCGGCTTATTTGAAATCATAATAACCTTTTTTTATTCAATCGTCGAGATTAATTCAATACAATATATTTTTTATATTGGTAATTATAAATATAAATGCACTTTTTATTTTATCTTATTGAAAAATTAGTAAATAAAAAAGACATCTTTTGAATATGAATACATAAAAATCAACCCTTTTTTTATTGAAGCATAATTTCATTTCGGCACCAAGGGCTTTTTTCTTAAATGGATCCAAAAAAATGACTTAAACAATAGATAGACTATTTTCTTTGTATATAGATTATTTTTTGTTACAACAAACCTATTTAATATTGAACCCAACATGTAAAAAAAATTTTTTATGTTGAAAAAAACTTCGCATATAATCTTCATCTAAAAAAAATCCTTTTAGATTGATTGTAAACGAACCCGTATAGAGCAATTCTGAAAGTTAAAAGGTTTACCTTTTTTTTCTTTTGTTGTAATTTATGATGGGGAAAAGCTCCCCCATCTTAAAAATTAAAACAAAAGACTAAAAAAACCGTGGCGATTCAAAAAATTTTTTTAAGATCATTTTTTTGGTTGACATAAGAGTTCTTATTCTACATATCATAAGAAAAAAGATAAACCTTTTTCTAAACATTAATAAATAATCGCAAAATTTTAATTTAAAATTTGAGTTTTGTATTTAAAATACAAAATTTTCAAATCAAAAAGCCAAAATTAAATTTATTCAGAATTTCTCATGTTAATTTTTTATATTTAGGCTCTTTTTTTTTCAGATCAATTATGATTATTCCAAGTTTTTAGTACTTATTTTTCGTACAAAAAAACTTTTAGAATTTCCGGTATAAATAGATTTTGCTAACGAAAAAGCTTTTAACGCTGCCCAATACCCCTTCTTTTTCCAAATATTTTTACGAATAGACTTTTTGGAAATAGAAGTACGCTTTTTTGGAACTGCCATTTAAAATTCAATGGATTATTCATTATTACAGTTGGATGTGAAAGACATCTATTATTCAAACAAATCTTTGTTTCTTATTCATTATCTATGTATTTATATTCTAGAAATCTTAATTAATTTTCAATTAAAAAATTGTATTTTAGTAGAAAAAAACTATTTTATGATCCATATACTATTTTTAAAAAATTAAATTTTAAATAAATGAATATTAAATTTAAAAGTAATTAAAATTATTAAATCTTTTCTCTATTTTATTGTGTTGTATTTAAATTTAATTTAAATAAATGTACATAATAAACCACGCCGATAAATTTTAAAACCCAAAACTTATATTTATTTAATTTAAAAACTTTACTTTAGTTTTTTGAAAATATATAAACTTTAATATATAAATTTTAGGGTGTAAAAAAAATTTTTAGTAAAACATGTTAATAATTCTGAACAAAACAAATTATAGAAGAAACTAAGTCGTTTGTATCATTATTAATTTTATTAAAGCTTTAGTTAAGTAAATCTTATGATTAAAGGTTTTTTCCTGAAATCTATATATGCATTATAAATGATTTAAATGGAAAAGAAAGTGCCATTTTTTATCGTCCCGCTCAACTTAATTTAAAAAGGCAAGAACTGATGAATACTAAAAAAATGCAACCCGAAATAAAAATTTTCTATTATGGAACATATATACCAATATGCATGTATCATATCCTTCATTACACTTCCAATTCCTTTGTTAATAGGAGTGGGGCTTCTACTTTTTCCGAGAGCAACAAAAAATCTTCGTCGTATATGGGCCTTTTCTAGTATTTTTTTGTTAACTATAGCTATGCTTTTTTGGATCACGTTGTCGATTCACCAAATAAATAGTAATTCCATTTATCAATATGTATGGTCTTGGACCATTAATAATGATTTTTCGTTCGAATTTGGCTACTTGCTCGATCCACTTACTTCTATTATGTCAGTCTTAATTACCACTGTTGCAATTTTGGTTCTTATTTATAGCGATAATTATATGTGTCATGACCAAGGATATTTAAGATTTTTTGCTTATATGAGTTTTTTCTATACTTCCATGTTAGGATTAGTTACTAGTTCAAATTTGATACAAATTTATCTTTTTTGGGAATTAGTTGGAATGTCTTCGTATCTATTAATAGGTTTTTGGTTTACAAGACCTATTGCCGCGAATGCTTGTCAAAAGGCGTTTGTGACTAATCGTGTAGGGGATTTTGGGTTGTTTTTGGGCATTTTAGGTCTTTATTGGGTAACCGGCAGTTTTGATTTTCGTGATTTGTTTGAAATATTTAATAACTTAATTAAAAATAATGGGGTCAATCTTTTATTTTCTATTTTTTGCACTTTCTTCTTATTTTTTGGTGCAGTTGCAAAATCGTCCCAATTTCCTCTTCATGTATGGTTACCCGATGCTATGGAGGGGCCTACTCCTATTTCAGCTCTCATACATGCTGCGACCATGGTGGCAGCGGGGATTTTTCTAGTCGCTCGACTTTTTCCTCTTTTTATAGTTATACCTTATATAATGTATGTAATAACTATTATAGGTATAATAACTGTATTTTTAGGAGCTACCTTAGCTCTTGCTCAAAAAGACATTAAGAGAAGTTTAGCTTATTCTACAATGTCTCAGTTGGGTTATATGATGTTAGCTCTAGGTATGGGTTCTTATCGAGCTGCTTTATTTCATTTGATTACTCATGCTTATTCAAAAGCATTATTGTTTTTAGGATCCGGATCTATTATTCATTCAATGGAAACGCTTGTTGGGTATTCTCCAGAAAAAAGTCAGAATATGGTTCTTATGGGGGGATTAACAAAACATGTTCCAATTACAAAAAATGCTTTTTTAATAGGTACCCTTTCTCTTTGTGGTATTCCGCCTCTTGCTTGTTTTTGGTCCAAAGATGAAATTCTTAATGATAGTTGGTTGTATTCACAAATTTTTGCAATAATAGCTTATTTCACAGCCGGATTAACCGCATTTTATATGTTTCGAATCTATTTGCTTACGTTTGGCGGACATTTAAACCTTTATTGTAAAAATTATAGTGGAAAAAAAAGTAGTTCCCTCTATTCAATATCTCTATGGGGTAAAGAAGGATTTAAAACAATTAAAAAAAATTTATCTTTATTTACTTTATTAACAATAAATAATAATAATAGAGAAAGTGCTGCGGTTTTTATGAAAAAACCATATAAAATTTCGAGAAATTCTTTGAAAATTATGCGATATTTTATTACTCTTACCGATTTTGACAATAATAAAATTTCTGCATATCCTTCAGAATCGGACAATACTATGTTATTTCCTCTCATTATATTGATTCTGTTTATTTTCTTCATTGGATTTATAGGAATTCCATTAAATAAAGAAGGAATAGAGTTGGATATATTAACTAAATGGTTAACTCCACCCGTAAATCTTTTATATTCAACTTCAAAAAATTCTATGGATTTGTATGAATTTACAATAAATGCAATCTTTTCTGTTAGTATAGCTTATTGGGGGATATTTATAGCCTTATTTTTCTATAAACCTATTTATTCATCGTTTAAAAATTTTAACTTAATAAATGCATTTGATAAAAGAGGTCCTAATAAAATTTTCGGGCACAAAATAAAAAATTATATATATAATTGGTCTTATAATCGTGGTTATATCGATGCTTTTTATGCAACATTTTTTATTAAGGGGGTAAGAGGTTTGGCCGAACTGGTGTCTATTATTGATAGACGAATAATTGATGGAATTCCAAATGGAATTGGTATTACAAGTTTTTTTGTCGCCGAAAGTATCAAGTATATAGGAGGAGGTCGCATCTCCTCGTATCTTTTATTCCAATTGCTTTTTTTATTAATTTCTTATTTATTTTTAGTCCTATGATTGCATCAACTAAAAATTTACAAAATTTTTCTTGATCTTCTAAACCTATTTTTACTTCTTCTGGAAGTAAAGAAATTCCTTTGAGATTGAATGTTGATTCCCCATAAAATTGACTCATTAACTGCATGAAATGCCTAATTTCTTTTAATTTTTTATTAAATGCATCTTTTTTCTGTTCAAATTCGTGGTAATTATAATCATTACTAAGAATACTATGAATCTTATTTATAAAAATTCCATCTATCCTATTTTTGACTGCAGTTTCATTTATAATAGAGGGTGAAAAGCATTTTTTAATTATTCCACGATAGGATCCATTTAAGAAAGGATCATTTATTTTTGGCAAATATTCCTTTTTCGTTTTCTCATTACATAATCGAGTTTTTTTATCGAGTCCATCTATATAAAAAAGTCCTTTGTCTAGAACTGCAATTCTATTAGTAAATTCATTGCTTAAGCTGTTTTTTTTTTGTTCATTGTTATAAATCCAATAATTGTATAGTTCATCGTATAAGAATTTTTCTATTGTAGACAAAGAAATCTTTCTTTGTATCATTTCCCAGAAAATGGATAAACTGGGTGGATATGTAAAAGAAATTCTTTGTTTTCCATCATTTTTACATGTATAAAAAAAATATTGTGACATTTCATTTCTTACCGCATTTTCAAATCGATTGTTTTTTATATATCGCGTTGGACGATTCCAACGTTTATAGTCGAAAAGCAGAGAAAGAAGGGGTTTTTCAAACCAGAAGAG